AATAAATGAATTCCAAAGATTTTGGGCAAATCCAAAACGGGTTTTCCTGTACGTGCATCACGAAAAATTTCAAGATCCCAATACACCCAATGCCAGATAGCTGCCAAGAAACACAAGCCGGAAAATACAATATGCGCCCCGGCTACACCTTCGTAACTCCAAATACCCGGATTCGTTCCAGTCCCTCCTGTGATACTCCAACCACCCCATGAATTGGTTATTCCTAAACGAGTCATGAAAGGGATAACGAACATACCTTGTCTCCACATTGGATCAAGAACGGGATCAGAGGGATCAAAAACCGCTAATTCATACAGAGCCATTGAACCGGCCCAACCAGAAACCAAAGCTGTATGCATTATATGGACAGCAAGCAACCGACCGGGATCATTCAACACAACGGTATGAACACGATACCAAGGCAAACCCATGGAAATACCCCTTTATCAAAGAAAAGTAGACACTACGTAACTTTATTGCATTGAAAAGGACTCGACTATAGACTATGCTATGGATCCCCCTTGTTCAGTGAATTCTCTTGGAACAGGGGGGAGTGCTTGTTCTATTTTGTTGATAATATATGGAACAATTCTGTTCGTAGGAACAAAGCGAAGCAGATTTATTCTATACTCAATAAGTACCAATACGCAATGGGGGTTGAGACTACTCCTTATGAGGGAATACGCCCATACTACTTCATCATTAGAAAAGACTTATTTGTAATAATTTTTCTTTATTCATTCTGTCTTCGTTTTATTATATTATGTATGAAGTTTTCTAATCTATGGATAAACTAACACAAGGGCTAATATTATAAAGATAATAAAGCCATTCTTACGTTTCCACATCAAAGTGAAATATAGTATTTTAGTTATTTTTTCTTTTATTTAATGCCTATTGGTGTTCCAAAAGTACCTTTTCGGAGTCCTGGAGAGGAAGATGCATCGTGGATTGACGTATAGTGCGACTTGTCAGATATATTGGGTCGTATGGGATTTCCCCGTTTTCTCCCCCGATCGAGATATTCTCTATTTCGCCCAAAAGAAAGATGAATTGAATCATCAAAAATTGGGAGCGTGAAGTAAAAATTAAGAACGCGGGGTGAGCTGCCACTCGACCCCCCCTTTTTTTTGGAGGGAGTTCGTATTAGTATCAATTAGAATAATTTATGGTTATCTTCGTTGGACTAATAAAATTAAGTATCCAGGCTCCGTTTAAAAAACAATCCAATTGGTAATTATATATAATTACAACTTGTATCATAAACGATTCGATTCCTATTTATAAAGAAAAGTAATCTCAAATCGTTAATCAATCGAGTAATATGTAATATGTCCATCAAATATTTGGTAGAAGGCATAAAATAAATAATTAATTAAGAAGTCATAGCAAAAAGAAGTGGTAAGGGAAGCATTTGTCCTATATGTGCAAATCGAAATAGGGCGAATCTTTACCTTTACCCGGAGTAGAGCATAAACCTAAAAAGATTTAAGAGACCCATTCAGGAACAAGAAAATGACATCATGATTTGAATCTCAATGAAAAAATATATCAATGATAAGTTAATTCGATAATTTTTAAATTCGTTTTTTATATTCTAAGATAAGAGTAAAAAAACTTTATTGAAAAATCGAAGAAAAAGTGCTTTCGTTAAAAGTTAGAAAGAGCCTACTATAATATGTATGATATGAAAAAACGAAATGAGGGCTGTAATCTACACATTGATTTTTTCGCAAATTTTTTTGACCCGTATGCAAAAAAAAGTGCATGTACGGTTCCTAAGGGATACAACTTTACCCTAATCAATCGACTTTATCGAGAAAGATTACTTTTTTTAGGTCAAGCAGTTGAGAGCGAGATCTCGAATCAACTTATTGGTCTTATGGTATATCTCAGTATCGAGGATGATACCAAAGATCTGTATTTATTTATAAACTCTCCTGGGGGATGGGTAATACCTGGAGTAGCTATTTATGATACTATGCAATTTGTGCGACCAGATGTACATACAATATGCATGGGATTAGCTGCTTCAATGGGATCTTTTATCCTGGTTGGAGGGGAAATTACCAAACGTCTAGCATTCCCTCACGCTTTGCGCCAATGAGGTTTTTTGAGAGAAACAAAAGACTATGCCTTCGCCATATGAAATAGGAATATTAAGTAAAAATAGCATGGCATTTCGAATTCGATATGAGAAAATTTTTTTTTTTTCAAAAAATTAGATTATATATCGAGAGAGTAGTATGAAATAAAGGGTATTTCTGATTTTATCTTATCGATCGGAAATTATGTTCAGCGTCACAAACTTTTTTCATACCATAGATCTCTTAACAATATTTATTGTATAAATAAAATAATTTTTTTTATTTGATCGGATCAAAAAGAAACTTTGGGATTGCTGAATCACAGACAAATAAATACCAAAAACTAAATAAGAAATATATAAAGCAACGGAACCATCATAGTATTTTTAACTCCTCCAAAAAGAAGGGTGGTA